GTCCCCGTAGCTTACAGTCCAAAGCGTGGCACTGAAGATGCCAAGATGGTATGCAACATAAAACCCGAGGACAAAAGACTTAGTCCTAACCTTACAGTTGGCTCCTGCCAGACATATACATGCAAGTATCTGCGACCCAGTGTAAATGCCCTAGACCTCTTACTAAGACCAAAGGAGCAGGCATCAGGCACACACCGTCAACTGTAGCCCAAGACGCCTTGCTCAGCCACACCCCCACGGGAACTCAGCAGTAATTAACATTAAGCAATAAGCGCAAGCTTGACTTAGTCACGGCAACCTCAGGGTTGGTAAATCTTGTGCCAGCCACCGCGGTCACACAAGAAACCCAAGTCAACAGTCACACGGCGTAAAGAGTGGACTAAAACCTGTCACAGCAACTAGGAAAATCGAAACACAACTGAGCTGTCATAAGCCTAAGATACCCCTAAGACCAACCTAAAAATGATCCTAGTACACCACGACGGACCAGGCCCCACGAAAGCTAGGGCTCAAACTGGGATTAGATACCCCACTATGCCTAGCCCTAAATCCTGATGTACATCGTACCAAAGCACATCCGCCCGAGAATTACGAGCACAAACGCTTGAAACTCTAAGGACTTGGCGGTGCCCCAAACCCACCTAGAGGAGCCTGTTCTGTAAACGACACCCCACGCTACACCCTACCACTCCTCGCCAGAAACAGCCTACATACCGCCGTCGCCAGCTCACCCTAATTGAAGGACACACAGTGAGCACAATAACCACCCCGTTAACACGACAGGTCAAGGTATAGCCTACGGAGTGGAAGTAATGGGCTACATTTTCTAACATAGAACACTTCAACGGAAGGAAACATGAAATTGTTTCCAGAAGGCGGATTTAGCAGTAAAGCAGGATAACATAAGCCTACTTTAAGCCGGCCCTGAGGCACGTACATACCGCCCGTCACCCTCCTCACAAGCTACTAACCCCAGATAACTAACCTACCACTATAGCCAAAGATGAGGTAAGTCGTAACAAGGTAAGTGTACCGGAAGGTGTACTTAGTATACCAGGGTGTAGCTATAAGACTAAAGCACTCAGCTTACACCTGAGAGATATCTGCCACCAATCAGATCACCCTGAGCCTCCTCTAGCCCAGCCACAACACCCAAAGACTAATTAAAAATTCACCCTCCATCACTAAACTAAAACATTCTTCCGCCCTAGTATAGGCGATAGAAAAGGCCCACTGGCGCAATAGAGCTCCGTACCGCAAGGGATAGATGAAATAAAAATGAAACTTCAAGCAATAAGCAGCAAAGATATACCCTTTTACCTCCTGCATCATGGTTTAGCGAGAACAACCAAGCAAAGCGAACTTAAGCTTGCCCCCCCGAAACCCATGCGAGCTACTTACAAGCAGCTGCCCCCGAGCGAACCCGTCTCTGTTGCAAAAGAGTGGGACGACTTGTCAGTAGAGGTGAAAAGCCAACCGAGCTGGGTGATAGCTGGTTACCTGCAAAACGAATTTAAGTTCACCCTTAGTCTCTCCCCCAAGGATTCCCAGCAACCTAAATTGAAATGAGCTAAGAGCTATTTAAAGGAGGTACAGCTCCTTTAATAAAGAATACAGTCTTCATTAGCGGATAACTTATAAAACTCTCAAAACTGTAGGCCCTCAAGCAGCCACCAACAAAGAGTGCGTCAAAGCTCTATATAGGAAAAATACATAAACAACACGACTCCCTTCAAAACTAGCAGGTCAATCTATAGACAATAGAAGAACTAATGCTAAAATGAGTAGCTAGGTGGTTTACTACCTCTCAAGCGCAAACTTAGTAACAAGTACCATTAACAGAAAAATTAATGTCCCCAACCACAACAAGACCAAACATTCCAATACACTGTTAACCCAACCCAGGTGCGCCCACTAGAAAGATTAAAATCTGTAAAAGGAACTCAGCAAACACAAGGCCCGACTGTTTACCAAAAACATAGCCTCCAGCCTAACGAGTATTAGAGGTGATGCCTGCCCAGTGATACTAAATTCAACGGCCGCGGTATCCTAACCGTGCAAAGGTAGCGCAATCAATTGTCTCATAAATCGAGACCTGTATGAATGGCTAAACGAGGTCTTAACTGTCTCTTACAGATAATCAGCGAAATTGATCTTCCTGTGCAAAAGCAGGAATAAATACATAAGACGAGAAGACCCTGTGGAACTTAAAAATCAATGGCCACCACACACCAAACCCAAACCTACCAGGCACACTAACCCCCACAACACTGGCCCATAATTTTTCGGTTGGGGCAACCTTGGAGTAAAACAAATCCTCCAAAAATGAGACCACCCATCTTAACCAAGAACCACCCATCGACGTGCAAACAGCAACCAGACCCAACACAGTTGAACAATGGACCAAGCTACCCCAGGGATAACAGCGCAATCTCTCCCAAGAGCCCCCATCGACGGAGAGGTTTACGACCTCGATGTTGGATCAGGACATCCCAATGGTGCAGCCGCTATTAAGGGTTCGTTCGTTCAACGATTAACAGTCCTACGTGATCTGAGTTCAGACCGGAGTAATCCAGGTCGGTTTCTATCTATGACAAACCCTTCCCAGTACGAAAGGACCGGAAAGGTGGGGCCAATACTTCCAGGCACGCCTCCTCTCCCCAAGCAATGACTTCAACTAAACTGCTCAAGGGACTACCCACTTCAAACCCCTAAAAAAGGGCCGCTAGTGTAGCAAAGCCTGGCAAATGCAAAAGGCTTAAACCCTTTAACTAGAGGTTCAAATCCTCTCCCTAGCTCCCCACAATTCAACCATGACCCAACCGACACCCTTAATACACCTTATTATATTCCTAGCCTATGCTATTCCAATCTTAATCGCCGTAGCCTTCTTGACACTAGTAGAACGAAAAGTTCTAAGTTACATACAAGCTCGAAAAGGCCCTAACATTGTAGGCCCCTTTGGACTCCTGCAACCCGTAGCAGATGGTGTAAAACTATTTACCAAAGAACCCATCCGACCATCAACCTCTTCCCCCTTGCTCTTCACCCTGACCCCAGTACTAGCCCTACTTCTTGCAATTTCAATTTGAACCCCTCTCCCTCTGCCCTTCTCCCTTGCAGACCTAAATCTAGGCCTACTATTTCTCCTAGCCATATCAAGCCTAGCAGTGTATTCAATCCTATGATCAGGCTGAGCCTCAAACTCAAAATATGCCCTAATCGGCGCCCTCCGAGCAGTCGCACAAACCATCTCATATGAAGTAACACTAGCTATCATCCTCCTCTCCATAATTATACTAAGCGGAAACTATACCCTAAACACTCTTGCTATCACTCAAGAACCCCTATACCTCATCTTCTCTACCTGACCCCTCATAATAATATGATACATTTCCACCCTCGCCGAAACCAACCGCGCCCCATTCGATCTGACAGAAGGAGAGTCCGAACTAGTCTCAGGCTTCAATGTAGAATACGCCGCAGGTCCATTCGCCTTATTTTTCCTAGCTGAATATGCGAACATTATACTGATAAACACACTTACCGCCATTCTATTCATCAATCCAAGCTCCCTAGGCCTCCCCCTAGAACTATTTCCAATAATCCTTGCCACAAAAACCCTCCTCCTCTCCTTCGGCTTTCTCTGAGTCCGTGCCTCATACCCACGATTTCGTTATGACCAGCTCATGCACCTCCTATGAAAAAACTTCCTACCACTAACACTAGCCCTGTGCCTCTGACACACCAGCATGCCAATCTGCTATGCAGGCCTCCCCCCCGCTTAAAACCCACCCACATGAGGAAATGTGCCTGAATATCCAAGGGTCACTATGATAAAGTGAACATAGAGGTCTACCAATCCTCTCATTTCCTTACAAAACCTTAGGAAGACAGGAATTGAACCTGCACAGAAGAGATCAAAACCCTCCATACTCCCCTTATATTACTTCCTAGTAGGGTCAGCTAAACATGAAGCTATCGGGCCCATACCCCGAAAATGATGGTTTAACCCCTTCCTCTACTAAATGAGCCCCCTCACAAAACTAACATTCTCCCTAAGCCTCCTACTAGGAACGACCATTACAATTTCAAGCAACCACTGAATGCTAGCCTGAACTGGACTAGAAATCAACACCCTTGCCATTATCCCCTTCATTTCAAAATCGCACCACCCTCGAGCTGTCGAAGCCGCAATCAAATACTTTCTCGTCCAAGCAACCGCCTCCGCACTAATCCTTTTCTCCAGCACAATTAATGCACAATTCACCGGACAATGAGACATTACCCAACTAACCCAACCAGCAGCCTCCCTCCTACTAACTATAGCAGTAGCAATAAAACTGGGTCTAGTACCCTTCCACTTCTGATTCCCAGAAGTCATACAAGGTTCACCCATAACCACCGCCCTACTCCTCTCCACATTAATAAAACTCCCCCCCATCACTATTCTCTTCTTAACCGCCCCCTCACTAAACCCACCCCTATTAACAACCATAGCCATTGCATCCGCAGCTGTCGGAGGATGAATGGGGCTAAACCAAACACAAATCCGAAAAATCCTAGCCTTCTCATCAATCGCCCATCTAGGCTGAATAACCATTATCCTCACATACAACCCAAAATTAACAATAATAACCTTCTACCTGTATTCCATAATAACTGCTTCCATCTTCTTAGCCCTCAACACAACCAACTCACTAAAACTACCCACAATAATAACCTCCTGAACAAAGATACCAGCACTAAACGCATCCCTAATACTAGCACTACTATCCCTAGCCGGCCTACCCCCACTCACCGGCTTCTTACCAAAGTGACTCATCATCCAAGAACTAACTAAACAGGAAATATCAACCGCAGCCATAATTATTTCAATACTCTCCCTACTAGGCTTATTTTTCTACCTACGCCTCGCATACTGCTCTACAATCACACTCCCACCAAACACTACAAACTTCACAAAACAATGATATAATAACAAACCTTCAAACACACCAACCGCCACCCTAATCTCCCTGTCGGTCCTTCTCCTACCCCTCTCCCCCATAATCTTAACCATTACCTAAGAAACTTAGGATAACCTACCTACTTAAACCGAAGGCCTTCAAAGCCTTAAATAAGAGTTAAATCCTCTTAGTTTCTGCCCACACCTCTAAGACCCGCAGGACACTAAACCTGCACCATCTAAATGCAACTCAGATACTCTAATTAAGCTAGGGCCTCCACAATAGACCTAGACAGATGGGCCTCGATCCCATAAACTTCTAATTAACAGTTAGACGCTCAAACCAGCAAGCTTCTGCCTACCAGACTCTGGCACACTCTCAGTGTACATCAATGAGTTTGCAACTCAACATGAACTTCACCACAGAGTCGATAAGAAGAGGAATCAAACCTCTGTAAAAAGGACTACAGCCTAACGCCTAAACACTCAGCCATCTTACCTGTGACCTTCATCAACCGATGACTATTTTCAACAAACCACAAAGACATTGGCACCCTGTACCTACTCTTCGGAGCATGAGCAGGTATAGCCGGTACCGCCCTTAGCCTTCTTATTCGAGCAGAACTTGGCCAACCGGGGACTCTTCTTGGAGACGACCAGATCTACAATGTCATCGTCACCGCCCATGCCTTCGTAATAATCTTCTTCATAGTCATACCCATTATAATCGGAGGATTTGGAAACTGACTAGTCCCCCTTATAATTGGAGCCCCAGACATAGCATTCCCACGAATAAACAACATAAGTTTCTGATTACTCCCCCCATCCTTCCTACTACTCCTGGCATCTTCCACAGTAGAAGCCGGAGTCGGAACAGGATGAACCGTTTACCCCCCCTTAGCAGGCAACCTGGCCCATGCTGGCGCCTCAGTAGACCTAGCCATCTTCTCCCTGCACCTCGCAGGTGTATCTTCCATCCTGGGGGCAATCAACTTTATCACAACAGCCATTAACATAAAACCCCCTGCCCTGTCACAATACCAAACCCCATTATTCGTGTGATCCGTACTCATCACAGCCGTACTCCTACTGCTCTCACTCCCAGTCTTAGCCGCTGGCATCACCATACTACTAACCGACCGAAATCTAAACACCACATTCTTCGACCCCGCCGGAGGAGGAGACCCTATTCTCTACCAACACCTATTCTGATTCTTCGGACACCCAGAAGTCTACATCTTAATCCTACCCGGTTTTGGAATCATCTCACACGTCGTAACATACTACGCAGGTAAAAAAGAACCATTCGGCTACATAGGAATAGTCTGAGCTATACTATCAATTGGATTCCTAGGCTTTATCGTATGAGCCCATCATATATTCACCGTAGGAATAGACGTAGACACCCGAGCATATTTCACTTCTGCCACTATAATCATTGCCATCCCGACCGGCATCAAGGTATTCAGCTGACTAGCCACACTACACGGAGGCACCATCAAATGAGACCCACCAATGCTGTGAGCCCTGGGCTTCATCTTCCTCTTCACAATCGGAGGACTAACAGGCATTGTACTAGCAAACTCCTCACTAGACATTGCCCTACACGACACATACTATGTAGTCGCCCACTTCCACTACGTCCTCTCAATAGGGGCCGTATTTGCCATCCTAGCTGGATTCACCCACTGATTCCCACTATTTACCGGATATACCCTCCACCCAACATGATCCAAAACCCACTTCGGAATCATATTCACAGGTGTGAACCTAACATTCTTCCCACAACACTTCCTAGGCCTAGCCGGCATACCACGACGCTACTCAGACTACCCAGATGCCTACACCCTATGAAACACCCTATCCTCTATTGGCTCCCTAATCTCAATAACAGCTGTAATCTTATTAATATTTATCATCTGAGAGGCATTTGCAGCAAAACGAAAAGTACTCCAAACAGAATTAACCACCACCAACATCGAATGAATCTACGGCTGCCCGCCCCCCTACCACACCTTTGAAGAGCCAACCTTCGTCCAAACCCAAGAAAGGAAGGAATCGAACCCTCACACGCTGGTTTCAAGCCAACTGCATCAAACCACTCATGCTTCTTTCTTATGGAGTGTTAGTAAACCCATTACACAGCTTTGTCAAAGCTAAATCACAGGTGAAACCCCTGTACACCCCCCCTCCACCATGGCCAACCAATCCCAACTCGGATTCCAAGATGCCTCCTCACCAATCATAGAAGAACTCGTAGAATTCCATGACCATGCCTTAATAGTTGCACTTGCAATCTGCAGCTTAGTCCTATACCTACTAACACTCATACTAGCAGAAAAACTATCCTCCAATACCGTAGACGCACAAGAAGTGGAACTCATTTGAACAATCCTACCTGCCATTGTCCTTATCCTACTCGCCCTACCATCCTTGCAAATTCTATACATAATAGACGAAATTGATGAACCCGACTTAACTTTGAAAGCTATCGGACACCAATGATACTGAGCTTATGAATACACAGACTTCAAAGACCTGACATTCGACTCCTACATAATCCCAACCAAAGAACTCCCCCCAGGACACTTCCGACTACTAGAAGTAGACCATCGTATTGTAATCCCAATAGAATCCCCAATCCGTATTATCATTACCGCCAACGATGTGCTCCACTCATGAGCTGTCCCCTCCTTAGGGGTAAAAACTGATGCAATCCCAGGACGACTCAACCAGACATCCTTTATCACAACCCGACCAGGCATCTTCTATGGTCAATGCTCAGAAATCTGCGGAGCCAACCATAGCTACATACCAATCGTAGTAGAATCAACCCCCCTAACCCACTTCGAACGCTGATCTACACTCCTATCATCCTAATCATTGAGAAGCTATGTAACAGCACTAGCCTTTTAAGCTAGAGAAAGAGGACACCCACCCCTCCTTAATGACATGCCCCAACTAAATCCAAATCCATGGTTCCTAACCATACTTGCCACCTGAATAATCTTCCTATTAATTATCCAACCCAAACTCCTACCATTCACCCACACCAACCACCCTACAAACAAAACCAATACCCCTAGCAAACCCACCCCCTGAACCTGACCATGAACCTAAGCTTCTTCGACCAATTCTCAAGCCCCTATTTAATAGGCATTCCATTAGCCCTCCTTTCCATTCTCTTTCCAGCCTTATTATTCCCCTCCCCAAGCACCCGATGAGTCAACAACCGCCTCACCACCCTTCAATCATGACTAATCCACCTAATCACAAAACAACTAATAATACCCCTAAACAAGAAGGGCCACAAATGAGCGCTAATCCTCACATCCCTAATAATACTACTCCTTACAATCAACCTCCTAGGCCTACTGCCGTACACATTCACCCCCACCACCCAACTATCCATAAACATAGCCCTAGCGTTCCCACTCTGACTCGCCACCCTCCTCACAGGGCTACGAAACCAACCCACAATCTCCCTAGGACACTTATTACCCGAAGGCACCCCCACCCCACTTATCCCCGCCCTAATTATAATCGAAACTACAAGCCTATTTATCCGCCCACTAGCACTCGGAGTCCGACTTACAGCAAACCTAACAGCAGGGCACCTGCTTATCCAACTTATTTCCACAGCCACAGCCACCCTTCTTCCCATCATACCCACAATCTCCGCCCTAACCATACTAGTTCTTCTACTACTCACTATCTTAGAAGTAGCAGTAGCTATGATCCAAGCATACGTCTTCGTCCTCCTACTAAGCCTATACTTACAGGAAAACATCTAATGGCCCACCAAGCACACCCCTTCCACATAGTAGACCCCAGCCCCTGACCAATCTCTGGAGCCGCTGCTGCCCTCCTCACCACCTCCGGACTGGCCATGTGATTCCACTACAAGTCCCCCCAGCTCCTAACCCTAGGCCTAATCTCCATAATCCTCGTAATACTCCAATGATGACGAGACATTGTCCGAGAGGGCACATTCCAAGGTCACCACACACTCCCAGTACAAAAAGGCCTTCGATACGGAATAATCCTATTTATCACGTCAGAAGTATTCTTCTTTCTAGGCTTCTTCTGAGCCTTCTTCCACTCAAGCTTAGCCCCTACGCCAGAACTAGGAGGACAATGACCCCCAACAGGAATCAAACCCATAAACCCCATAGAAGTTCCCCTACTCAACACAGCCATCCTACTAGCATCAGGAGTTACCGTCACATGAGCCCACCACAGCATCACTGAGGGGAACCGCAAGCAAGCAATCCAAGCTCTCAGCCTAACTGTCCTATTAGGAATCTACTTTACAATTCTTCAAGCCATAGAATACTACGAAGCCCCATTCTCAATCGCTGACAGCGTATACGGCTCAACCTTCTTCGTCGCTACAGGATTTCATGGCCTACACGTAATCATCGGATCCTCCTTCCTTTCAATCTGCCTACTACGACTAATCAACTTCCATTTCACACCAAACCACCACTTTGGATTTGAAGCCGCAGCCTGATACTGACACTTTGTAGACGTCATCTGATTATTCCTATACATAACTATCTACTGATGAGGATCCTGCTCTCCTAGTATATTAATTACAATTGACTTCCAATCTCTAAAATCTGGTGTAACTCCAGAGGAGAGCAATAAACACAATCCTTTTCATACTCACACTATCCCTCACCTTAAGTACCATCCTAATCTTCCTAAACTTCTGACTAGCCCAAACAACCCCAGACTCCGAAAAACTATCCCCGTACGAATGCGGATTTGACCCCCTAGGATCAGCCCGACTACCCTTCTCAATCCGATTCTTCCTCAGTAGCAATTTTATTCCTCTTATTTGACCTAGAAATTGCCCTCTTACTTCCCCTGCCATGAGCCACTCAACTACCATCCCCCATTACTACCCTAACCTGAACCTTGCTAATCATCATCCTACTCACACTAGGACTAATCTACGAATGACTCCAAGGAGGACTAGAATGAGCAGAGTAACAGAAAGTTAGTCTGATCAAGACAGTTGATTTCGACTCAACAAACCATAGCCCTATTCTATGACTTTCTTCATGTCCCTTATATATCTAAGCTACTGCTCAGCCTTCACCCTAAGCAGCCTAGGCCTCACTCTCCACCGCACCCACCTAATCTCCGCCCTACTATGCTTAGAAAGCATGATACTATCCATATACATCGCCCTATCAGTAATCCCCATCGAAAATCAAACAGCATCACTTACCCTAACACCAATCCTCATACTAACCTTCTCAGCTTGCGAAGCTGGCACAGGCTTAGCCATATTAGTAGCCTCAACTCGCACTCACGGTTCTGACCACCTGCACAATCTAAACCTCCTCCAATGCTAAAAATCCTCCTCCCAACTCTCCTTCTACCCCCAACAGCCCTCCTATCCCCAACAAAATTCCTATGAGTTAACACCACAACCCATAGCCTACTAATTGCCATCCTTAGTCTACACTGACTCCTCCCAACTTACTACCCAAGCAAAGCCTTAACCCAATGAACAGGCACAGACCAAATTTCCTCCCCCCTCCTAACACTCACCTGCTGATTGCTACCCCTCATAATCCTAGCATCCCAAAACCACCTCCAACATGAACCCACCCCACGAAAACGAATCTTCATCCTAACCCTCACCCTCACCCAACCTCTTATCATCCTAGCATTTTCAGCCACAGAGCTCATACTATTCTACATCTCATTCGAAGCAACCCTAATCCCAACTCTAGCCCTAATCACCCGATGAGGAAACCAACCAGATCGCCTAAGCGCAGGCATTTACCTATTATTTTACACTCTCATCAGCTCCCTACCACTACTAGTCACAATCCTAGCCCTACACTCACAAACTGGCACCCTCCACCTCCTAATAATAAAACTCAACCACCCTACAACACCACACTCATGAACAGGCCTACTATCATCCCTAGCCCTACTCCTGGCGTTCATAGTAAAAGCACCCCTCTACGGACTTCACCTGTGACTCCCCAAAGCCCACGTAGAAGCACCAATCGCAGGATCCATGCTACTCGCAGCCCTCCTCCTAAAACTAGGAGGATACGGCATCATACGAGTAACCCTATTAATAAACCCCCTCTTAAACCACCTACACTATCCATTCATTGCCCTAGCATTATGAGGAGCACTAATAACTAGCTCAATTTGTCTGCGACAAATTGACCTGAAATCACTCATTGCTTACTCATCTGTAAGCCACATGGGACTTGTAATCGCAGCTAGCATAATCCAAACTCCCTGATCATTTTCAGGAGCAATAATCCTCATAGTATCTCACGGCCTGACCTCCTCAATACTATTCTGCTTGGCCAACACCAACTACGAACGAACACACAGCCGAATCCTCCTAATAACACGAGGTCTCCAACCCCTTCTCCCACTAATAGCAACTTGATGACTACTAGCAAACCTCACAAACATAGCACTACCCCCCACCACCAACCTAATAGCAGAACTAACCATCATTACCGCACTATTCAACTGATCCGCCCCAACAATTCTTCTCACCGGGACAGCAACCCTAATAACCGCCTCATACACTCTCTACCTTTTCCTTACAACCCAACGAGGAACCACCCCAACCCACATCACCCACCTACAAAACTCTAACACACGAGAACATCTCTTAATAACACTACACATCCTCCCCCTAATCCTACTCATCTTCAAACCCGATCTCATATCCGGCATCCCCCAATGCAAGCATAGTTTCAAATCCAAACATCAGGTTGTGATCCTGAAAATAGAAGCTAAGCCCTTCTTGCTCGCCGAGGGGAAGTTCAACCAGCAAGAACTGCTAATTCCTGCATCTGAGTTTAAAACCTCAGCCCCCTTGCTTTTAAAGGATAGCAGAAATCCACTGGTCTTAGGAACCAACCACCTTGGTGCAAATCCAAGTAAAAGCAATGGAAACCTCATTACTCCTAAACACCTCCATAATCCTAACACTCACACTAATCTTAACTCCCACAGCATTACCCCTCCTAACAAAAACCCCCAAAAACTCCCCAACCACCATCACCCGCGCCATCAAAACAGCATTCCTAATTAGTCTAATGCCCATAGCAATCTTCATATACTCAAACACAGAAAGCATCACCACCTGCTGAGAATGAAAATTCACTGTAAACTTTAAAATCCCAATTAGCCTAAAAATAGACCAATACTCAATCATATTCTTCCCCATTGCATTATTTGTAACCTGGTCTATCCTACAATTCGCAACATGATACATGGCCTCAGAACCAAACATCACAAAATTCTTCTCCTACCTGTCCATCTTCCTGGTCGCCATACTAACCCTAACCCTCGCCAACAACATACTCCTTCTATTCGTAGGCTGAGAAGGGGTAGGAATTATATCATTCCTATTAATTGGATGATGACATGGACGAGCAAAAGCCAACACAGCTGCTCTGCAAGCCGTACTCTACAACCGAATCGGAGACATTGGCCTCATCATCAGTATAGCATGAATAGCATCAACCCTAAACACCTGAGAAATCCAACAAACCTCCTCCCACACACACACTCCAATACTTCCCCTCCTAGGCCTAATCCTAGCAGCCACAGGAAAATCAGCCCAATTCGGTCTACACCCCTGACTTCCAGCCGCCATAGAGGGCCCCACCCCCGTCTCCGCCCTACTCCACTCCAGCACCATAGTAGTAGCCGGGATCTTTTTACTTATTCGAACCCATCCAATACTATCAAACAACCAAACCGCCTTAACCATATGCCTATGTCTAGGTGCACTCTCCACATTGTTCGCCGCCACATGTGCTCTAACCCAAAACGATATCAAAAAAATTATCGCCTTCTCTACATCCAGCCAACTAGGCCTAATAATAGTTGCCATTGGACTTAACCTTCCCCAGCTAGCCTTTCTCCACATCTCAACACATGCATTCTTTAAAGCCATACTGTTCCTATGTTCCGGCTCAATCATCCATAACCTTGCTGGAGAACAAGACATCCGAAAAATAGGAGGCCTACAAAAAACACTGCCAACAACCACATCCTGTCTAACCATCGGCAACCTGGCATTAATAGGAACCCCTTTCCTAGCAGGATTCTACTCAAAAGACTTAATCATTGAAAACCTAAACACCTCCTACTTAAACACATGAGCACTCACCCTAACCCTCCTAGCTACATCCTTCACAGCCACCTACAGTCTCCGCATAACATCCCTAGTCCAAGCAGGATTCACCCGAATTTCCCCAACAACCCCAACCAACGAAAACAACCCACTAATTACCAACCCCATCTTACGCCTAGCCCTAGGCACTATCCTATCAGGACTACTCATCACATCCTACACTATCCCCACAAAAACTCCCCCCATAACCATACCCACAACCACAAAAACTGCAGCTATCCTGGTCACAATCCTAGGCATCATCTTAGCACTAGAACTATCAAAAATAACCCACACCCTAACATACCCCAAACAAAACATCTACTCAAACTTCTCCACCAACCTAGGATACTTCAACCTACTAACCCACCGCTCCAGCACTACAGGACTATTAAACCATGGACAAAAATTCGCCCTCCACCTAACCGACCTATTCTGATACAAAAAAATAGGCCCCGAAGGACTTGCCGACCTACAACAAATCGCCACAAAAACCTCAACAACCCTACACACAGGATTAATCAAAACATACCTAGGATCCTTCGCCCTATCAATCCTAATCATCCTACTTGCACTCAAAAGAAAACTAATGGCACCCAACATTCGAAAATCACACCCCCTAGTAAAAATAGTCAATAACTCCCTAATCGACCTCCCCACCCCACCCAACATTTCCATGTGATGAAATTTCGGATCCCTACTAGGAATCTGCCTGGCCACCCAAATCCTAACTGGCCTATTACTAGCCATACACTACACAGCAGACACAACTCTAGCCTTTTCATCCGTTGCTCACACATGCCGAAACGTACAATACGGATGACTAATCCGCAACCTACATGCCAACGGAGCATCCCTATTCTTTATTTGCATTTACATACACATTGGACGAGGCATCTACTATGGCTCTTACCTGTACAAAGAGACCTGAAATACAGGCATCATCCTTCTACTTACTCTAATAGCAACAGCCTTCGTCGGCTACGTACTACCCTGAGGACAAATGTCATTCTGAGGAGCCACAGTCATCACCAACCTATTCTCAGCAATCCCATACATCGGCCAAACCTTGGTCGAATGGGCCTGAGGAGGATTCTCAGTAGACAACCCAACACTAACCCGCTTCTTCGCCCTGCACTTCCTCCTGCCATTCCTAATCGCAGGACTCACCCTAGTCCACCTTACCTTCCTACACGAATCAGGCTCAAACAACCCCCTAGGAATCACATCAAATTGTGACAAAATCCCATTCCACCCTTACTACTCCCTTAAAGATCTTCTAGGATTCATACTCATATACCTCCCCCTAATAACCTTAGCCCTATTTACCCCCAACCTGCTAGGAGACCCAGAAAACTTCACACCAGCAAACCCCCTAGTCACCCCTCCACATATCAAACCAGAATGATACTTTCTATTTGCCTACGCCATCCTACGCTCAATCCCCAATAAATTAGGTGGAGTCCTAGCACTAGCCGCCTCAGTATTAATTCTATTCCTAAGCCCTCTACTCCACAAATCCAAACAACGAACAATAACCTTCCGCCCTCTATCTCAATTACTATTCTGACTCCTAGTCACCAACCTACTCATCCTAACCTGAGTAGGAAGCCAGCCCGTCGAACACCCGTTCATCATCATTGGCCAACTAGCTTCCCTTTCCTACTTCACAACCCTCCTAATCCTCCTCCCCCTTACCGGAGCCCTAGAAAACAAAATCCTCAACTACTAAACACTCTAATAGTTTATAAAAACATTGGTCTTGTAAACCAAAGAATGAAGGCCCACAACCTTCTTAGAGTTCCCACCAACCACACCAACACCCCAATAAAAACAACTCCCCACCAGCCCCAAGCTGGCATTTTTACCAGAAATAATCAATTCCCCCAAATAGACCTCTCCATGCCAGCCCCAAGCTGGCATTTTTACCAAAAATAATCAATTCCCCTAAATAGACCTCTCCATGCCAGCCCCAAGCTGGCATTTTTACCAAAAATAATCAATTCCCCTAAATAGACCTCTCCATGCCAGCCCCAAGCTGGCATTTTTACCAAAAATAATCAATTCCCCTAAATAGACCTCTCCATGCCAGCCCCAAGCTGGCATTTTTACCAAAAATAATCAATTCCCCTAAATAGACCTCTCCATGCCAGCCCCAAGCTGGCATTTTTACCAAAAATAATCAATTCCCCTAAATAGACCACTCACTTCCCCCCCCCCTTCCCCCCCCTATGTATTACTTCGCATTAACATAATTACCCCATTACATTACAACTCAATGTACTGAATTCATATAATGTATGTACTGAACCCATACCCTGTATAGTCGGGCATAAAATTATCGACAGCCATCTATACATTCTAGGACAAATCAAGCAATGAAGCAAGGAACGTCAACTATCTCCACTCGAGCTAAATCCATTGAATTGGACTTTATACACCAAAATCTTTCCAGAATACGGAAGTGCCTTAATACATAATATCAATGGCAACAGGCCATAGTACCTAAATCAATTCTCGTAGTGCCGGTTTCAGGTATTAGGTTATCTATTAATCGTCCTTCTCACGAGGTTCGGACTACTGCCGTTGCATAATCTCATTACACGACCAGCGTCAGGATCATTCTTTCCCCCTACACCCCTAGCACAACTTGCACTTTTGCGCCTCTGGTTCCTCGGTCAGGGCCATAACTTGGCTCTTCCCTTGAACTTGCCCTTCTCGGAGCCATCTGGTTCGCTTTATTCCACTTCTAAGTCCGTGATCGCGGCATTTTTCCTTTTTGGGGCGGTTGGTTCCTTTTTTTTTTGGAACGCTTCACAGGTGACCCTTCTGAGTGCAACGGGAGCGCTTAGATAGGTCTGAGCATTATGGACTTCGAGCCGTTCCTCACCCTCAGGAGTTGCTGAATGAGACGGTTTGCGTATTTGGAGTCAACCACCGTTACACTGATGCACTTGCTATCAGCATTTAGTTATGATTCATCCACTTAAATAGAGTATACCAATATATATGAATGCTTGTTGGACATGCTTAACTATATTCCTCAACAATCCCTAACAACTAAACAAAAAACTCAAAAACCCTACTTACTACTCCACTAAAATTCACATCCATCCCGTTATTTTATCTTTCATTTTTTTCACTCAACATTACATTCCACGGCACTGAAGTTACATTAACAATTACACCCATTTTTCACGCATTCCACTCCCAAAACCATTACATTCCAGCCACAACCTCAGAAAAAGAGGACTCAAACCTCTATCACCAACTCCCAAAGCTGGCATTCTCATTAAACTATCTTCTGAGCCGCCCAATAAACCTAAACTGCCCGAATCGCCCCACGAGACAACCCCCGTACAAGCTCCAACACCACAAACAAAGTCAACAACAGCCCCCAACCAGCAATAAAAAACATCCCAACCCCATAAAAATAAAACATCGCCACCCCACTAAAATCCAACCGCACAGAAACCATTCCCCCACTATCAACAGTACCTACCCCAGGACCAAAACAACCAACACCACCACCAACTGCAACCCCAACAAACAATAACAAAACCAATCCCACACCACACCCTACAACCCGTCAATTTCCCCAAGCCTCAGGAAAAGGATCTGCTGCCAATGCTACAGAATAAACAAAAACAACCAACATTCCCCCCAAATAGACCATAAACAACACCAAAGAAACAAAAGAAACCCCCAAACTCATCAACCATCCACACCCGACAACGGACCCCACCACCAACCCAACTACCCCATAATACGGAGATGGATTAGATGCAACCGCCAACGCCCCAAAAACAAAACACACCCCTAAAAAAAACACAAAATAAGTCATGACTATTCTCGCCCGGCACTTCCCCGAGACCTACAGCTTGAAAAACTATCGTTGTACAGTTCAACTACGAGAACCTTCAACACCCCGCCCACCCAAACCAACCCCAACATCTTATATACCCCATAAACACCACCCACTCAACACCCCAACACTAAAATTATATTAACCCAAACCCCGTACACACCCATAGCACTATAAATGCCCAAATAACCAACAAAACTAAGCAAAATAAGGCAAAACGAAATAAACGAAATAAACGAAATAAACGAAATAAACGAAATAAACGAAATAAACGAAATAAACGAAATAAACGAAATAAACGAAATAAACGAAATAAACGAAATAAACGAAATAAACGAAATAAACGAAATAAACGAAATAAACGAAATAAACGAAATAAACGAAATAAACGAAATAAACGAAATAAACGAAATAAACGAAATAAACGAAATAAACGAAATAAACGAAATAAACGAAATAAACGAAATAAACGAAATAAACGAAATAAACGAAATAAACGAAATAAACGAAATAAACGAAATAAACGAAATAAACGAAATAAACGAAATAAACGAAATAAACGAAATAAACGAAATAAACGAAATAAACGAAATAAACGAAATAAACGAAATAAACGAAATAAACGAAATAAACGAAATAAACGAAATAAACGAAATAAACGAAATAAACGAAATAAACGAAATAAC